CCACATCTTTATTTCCTACATTGATATACCCAAACTATCTTATCATTTCTTCCTTCTTCCTTTTGGTCTCATATATCATATAACAAACATATAATATGGTAAAAGACTTATATAAAGTATGAAATAAATATGAAATCTACCACAAAAAATTAATATTTTTTAGGAATTTAAGGCGGAAATGGACGTATTTTTTTCTTTTAATAAATATCTATTTTGTACATTTCAATTTGAATTAGGAACTCCGCGTACAAGTGGTAAGTCATTAACTACATATACACATCCGGTCATATATGTATTACCATTATGTATTACAAATTACAATAAAATTACAATAACGAATACAGAAAGAGGAGTTTTTAAAATGCGAGATCTAAAAACATATCTCTCCGTGGCACCGGTAGTAAGTACTCTATGGTTCGGGTCTTTAGCAGGTTTATTGATAGAGATCAATCGTTTTTTTCCGGATGCGTTGATATTCCCCTTTTTTTCATTCTAGCTATTGATATGGGAAGGGGAAGAAGATTAGAGATACAATCAAATATCTGTAACTAATCCCTACCCCTCCCTTCTTTTTTTCTTTGTTTTTTCTTTTTTTCTTTTTTTACTTATTCTTTCTAAAAAAAAAAAAAAACAAAGAAAAAGCGGTTTCACCCTCAGTGAAACTATGAACTCGGGCTCAGGCTCAAATTAAATTAATAATAGAATGGAAATGCGGTGGTTGGGGCAACAATATCATACAAGATACTTAACTGAAAATGAAATACTGTACGGCAATTAAAAATTATAAATATAGTTAGAAATCATTATATTACTTATTAATCATTATATTACTTATTATTTATTACTATATTGATTGCAACAAAATATTTCTTTCATAATTTGATTTCGAGTTACCTGCTTCTATTTTTGTGTCCTTTCTTCTTCCTTGCTTCGGGTCGGAAAATTAAAGAATTGAATGAATCAAAAACCAAAGGAGGTTCATGGCTAAGGGTAAAGATGTCCGAGTAACGGTTATTTTGGAATGTACCAGTTGTGTTCGAAATCGTGTTAATAAGGAATCAATGGGCATTTCCAGATATATTACTCAAAAGAATCGACACAATACGCCTAGTCGATTGGAATTGAGAAAATTCTGTCCCTGTTGTTACAAACATACGATTCATGGGGAGATAAAGAAATAGATCGAACCGATCGCTCGTGTGTCAGTCTTCCAAGGAAGATGAAAAATTACATATTATATATAACAATATATATATATAATTTATTTGAATTTATTTTTGAATTTATTTAAATATAATTTATTAATTTATTTAAATATAATTTATTTAAATATAATTTATTTATTAAAATTAAATATAATTTATTTATTAAAATTTATTATTTATTTATTAAATATAAACAAATAAATATAAACAAACCAAATCCTATTTCGATCGGATCAAAGATGATGTAGAATTAAGAAATAGGATTGGGATTTTCAGGATAAGGAATAAACAAACCATGGATAAATCCAAGCGAATCTTTCTTAAATCTAAGCGATCTTTTCGTAGGCGTTTGCCTCCGATCCAATCGGGGGATCGAATTGATTATAGAAACATGAGTTTAATTAGTCGATTTATTAGCGAACAAGGAAAAATATTATCTAGACGGGTGAATAGATTGACCTTAAAACAACAACGATTAATTACTATTGCTATAAAACAAGCTCGTATTTTATCTCCGTTACCTTTTCTTAATAATGAGAAACAATTTGAAAGAAGCGAGTCAACCGCTAGAGCTGCTGGTCTTAGAACCAGAAAAAAATAGGTTGACTCTTCAATTGAATTGAATCAAAATAAAATTCCAATCCAAACTCAAATGCGGATTGACGTTTTTTTTTTTTGTTCGAAAAATCGTAAAATCGAAATGTCCTGTCGTAAGAAAAAAAATGGGAGAAGAGGAATAAATATTTTTTATTTAACGTCTTTCTTCATTTTGATGACTTTATCATATTTTATCATACTAATTTCTACTCTACCTTCCCAGAGTTCATTCTCCAGGGAACTCCATTTAAACTATTCCAACGGATTCCTTCCAATCTCTTTATTTTATGATCTCATTGGAAATCATATAAAGACAACTCTTATTTAATATAGCTATTTGTGCAAGTATTTTACGATTAAGAAGTAACTGTCTCTTGTACAGATTGTGTATAAATTTACTATAACTGAAGTATACTTTATTCTCGCGAATTACTGCATTTATCCGAGTGATCCACAACCGACGAAAATCTCTCTTTTGTCTACCTCTATCCCGATGAGCCGAAACCAAAGCTCTTATTTTCTGTTGAGTAATAGTACGAGTAAGTCTTGAATGAGCCCCTCGAAAGGTTGATGCAAATAAACGAATTTTTGTTCTACGTCTTCGAGCTATATACCCTCGTTTAATTCTGGTCATTGAATAAATGAAACTTTGATGAATAACTAATTGATTTCCTTTCTTTCAGTTATTCCCTTCCCGTATCCTAGTCTATTAATAACAAAACGGATTCTTCCAATGTATAAAATTTAAATTCCAATGACTTTTGCTACTATAACCTTCCCGACCACGATTTTTTTTTTTTTTTTTCTAGGTGAAATGCCTAGAAAAAATTGTATTGATATTAGGTATCAAAAACACATAAAACAGAAAAGTAGTAAATATAAATGGATATAGTGGGTTCCATCGTTTCTATGGTTACTTCTTAAACGGTGAGGTCCTCTCTATACACCGGAGCCCTTCTTTCATTTAATCAATGTTATTGTTAACTTGTACAGTTCACACTCTTTGGCTCTACCCATAATTATCCAGTACGAGGTCTTTCACAATGAGATCTACTTATACAGTAACGGTATTTAATTATGAAGATTAGCTGAGTAGCTGACCCTGTTAGTCCGTTCTTGCAAGAGTAAGGCATAATTTTTCTTCTTTTTAAAATAGTATTTCCCCTGCTTAATGGATATCATTTGCTATCAATGGAGAATTCTTTCTCATCTTAAATTTAAAATGGAGTTGATTGGATTTGCACCAACGGAAACCATACATTTGATACCACAATAGAAGGATAGATCTTTTTTATTTTTAGATATTGAATGGAGTTCTTCCATTCTAGTCTATTCACTGGTACTGATCGTTGATACTGGATCAATTGTTTTCTTTCTTTTGTCCTAGCCCATGATCTGAACGAGTCGCACATACACCCTAGTACATGTTCCTCGTCGCTGAGGACATCCCCCAAGAGCGGGGGATTTCGTGACATTTCTGATTGGCTGTCTTGTGTTTCTAATAAGTTGTTTAATAGTTGGCATATTGAATCATATACATAATGGGCTGGTTTAGATCGATCTTAACCGGATGATTATGAATTATTTTATTTCTATATTAATAGATTAATGAATAGAATATTAAATAATAGATTAATGAATAGAATATTAAATCCGGTAAGAAGATAAAATCTCAAATCATCAATTCGTCTGAAATTTTTGTTATTTTTTCTTTTTTATTCAGTCGCTACAAGATCAACAATTCCATGAGCTTGGGCTTCTGTTGCTGACATAAAAACATCTCTTTCCATATCTTCGGATACAACCCATAAGGGTTTGCCTGTCCTTTGTACATAAACCCTTGTGACGGTTTCGCGCAGCTTCAAAAGTTCTTCCGCTTCCAAGATAAATTCTCCCGTCTGTGCCTCATAAAAAGAACTAGCAGGTTGATGGATCATTACCCTGATGATATAACATAATAAATGTTTATTCTATCTCGCATGATGATAAGGTGAAGAGATAAAGAATAATAAAATATATAATTGAACAACCGTACAGGCATCTTTTACGCATTGCATACGGCTCTATAATGGAATTCGTTTTTACCTTACTTAAATATCAAATAAATTAAATATAGGGTCTATCAGACTCGGGTTGGTAAATGATCCAATAACCACCCTTCTTTTTGTTTTTGGAGTAGTTCAAAAATACTATGATGGCTCCGTTGCTTTATATATTTATTTCGTCTGTTATTTAGCAATCCCAAAGTTTCTTTTTTTTTTTTTTTCAAATAAAAAAACAAGATTTTTTTTTATTTTCATATTCTTTCATAACCTAAATATTGTGTAAGAGCCTCCCGGCGTGAAAACAAAAAAGTTTGTGACGCTGAAATAGGCCTCCCGATAGATTAGATAAAATCGGAAATACCTTTTATCTCATACTACTCTTTCGATACATAATTTAAGGGTTAAAAAAATTTATCATATCGAATTCGAAGTGCCATGCTATTATTACTTAATATTCATATTTCATATAGCGCGAAGGCATAGTCTTCTTTTTTCTCTCAAATCAAATAAAAAACTCATTGGCGCCAAGCGTGAGGGAATGCTAGACGTTTGGTAATTTCTCCTCCGACCAGAATAAAAGATCCCATTGAAGCGGCTAATCCCATGCATATTGTCTGTATATCTGGTCGCACAAATTGCATAGTATCATAAATAGCTACTCCGGGTATTACCCATCCGCCAGGAGAATTTATAAACAAATATAGATCTTTGGTATCATCCTCTATACTGAGATATACCATAAGACCAATAAGTTGATTCGAGATCTCGCTATCAACCCCTTGGCCTAAAAAAAGTAATCTTTCTCGATAAAGTCGGTTGATTGGGATAAAGTTGTATCCCTTAGAAACCGTACATGCACCTTTTGATGCATACGGTTCAACAAAAATAACGAAAAAAAAAAAGAATCAATGTGTAGATGTAGATTCTAGCGCTTTCTTTTATTTTATTTTTTTTTTTCATACCAGGTATAAAAAGGGGCTTTTCTTTCATTTTTCAAAAAAGATGGGTTTTGGCCTGTTTTGTTTATCTATAAAAAAAAATTACTAAATTTATCTAACTAACTTTTCATTGATGTATTGTTTCATCGAGATACAATCTCAATCGCGATGTAATTTTCTTGTTCCTGAATGGGCTTCTTCAATTTTTTTAGGTTTATGCTCTACTCCGAGTAAAGATCCGCCCGATTTGGATTTGCACATATATGACAAATGCCCCAATACCACGTCCTTTTGCTACGACTTCCTTTTTACAATTTATTTCATGTCTTACAACAGATATTCAATGCATTCATCATATTACTCGATTGATTAACTGTTTGAGATCACTTCTATTATAAATATATAAAGAAATAGAATATGATAGAAATAGTAATCATAAATAGATTTTTTACCGGTTTTTTTCTAAACGGAGCCTGGATACTTCATTTTATTGGCCTAACCAAGATAACCATAAATTATTCTAATTGATAATATTAATCTGTATACCCTCCCGAAAAAATGGATCTAATTGAACTTCACGCTCCAAATTTTTGATAATTCAATCAATCTTTCTTGGGCGAAGGGGAGGATATCTCGATCGGGGAAGAGAATGGGGAAATACCATATGACCCAATATATCTGACAAGTCGCACTATACGTCAATCCACAATGCATCTTCCTCTCCAGGACTTCGAAAAGGTACTCTTGGAACACCAATAGGCATTAAATAAAAGAAAAATTAAGTACTATATCTCACTTTGATGTGAAAGCGTAACAATGGATTTAGTGTCCTACTAATATTGTCCTTTATCATATTTTATCCATAGATTGACTAAGTTTATAAAAAAAGATAAAGAAGACAAAATGAATAAAGGAAAATTATTACAAATAAGTCCTTTGAATGATGAACAAATATATATATGCATTCACTCATAGAAAATGGTATCAACTCCCCTACCATTGCGTATTGGTACTTATCGGGTGTAGAATAGATCTGCTTCTTTTTGTTCCTACGAACAAAATAGTTTCATTATTACTAAAAGTAATTGAAAAGAATCAAACAAATCAAACAAATATTAATTCTTTCCCCAAGATAATCCACTAAAAAGAGGGTCCACAGCATAGTTTTTTCCAATGCAATAAAGTTACATTGTGTCTATTTTTCATTGATAAAGGGGTATTTCCATGGGTTTGCCTTGGTATCGTGTTCATACCGTCGTATTGAATGATCCCGGTCGTTTGATTTCTGTCCATATAATGCATACAGCTCTGGTTGCTGGTTGGGCCGGTTCGATGGCTCTATACGAATTAGCAGTTTTTGATCCTTCTGATCCTGTTCTTGATCCAATGTGGAGACAGGGTATGTTCGTTATACCCTTCATGACTCGTTTAGGAATAACCAATTCATGGGGCGGTTGGAGTATCACAGGGGGTACTGTAACGAATCCGGGTATTTGGAGTTACGAAGGTGTGGCCGGGGCACATATTGTGTTTTCGGGCTTGTGCTTTTTGGCAGCTATCTGGCATTGGGTGTATTGGGATCTAGAAATATTTACTGATGAACGTACAGGAAAACCCTCTTTGGATTTGCCTAAGATCTTTGGAATTCATTTATTTCTATCAGGGGTGGCTTGCTTTGGTTTTGGTGCATTTCATGTAACAGGATTGTATGGTCCTGGAATATGGGTGTCCGATCCTTATGGACTAACTGGAAGGGTACAATCCGTAAATCCAGCGTGGGGTGTGGAGGGTTTTGATCCTTTTGTTCCGGGAGGAATAGCCTCTCATCATATTGCAGCAGGGACCTTGGGCATATTGGCGGGTCTATTCCATCTTAGTGTACGTCCACCTCAACGCCTATACAAAGGATTACGTATGGGAAATATTGAAACCGTCCTTTCCAGTAGTATTGCTGCTGTCTTTTTTGCCGCTTTTGTAGTTGCTGGAACTATGTGGTATGGTTCAGCAACTACCCCGATTGAATTATTTGGTCCCACTCGTTATCAATGGGATCAAGGATACTTCCAACAAGAAATATATCGAAGAATTGGTGCTGGGTTGGCTGAAAATCAAAGTTTATCTGAAGCTTGGTCTAAAATTCCCGAAAAACTAGCTTTTTATGATTACATCGGCAATAATCCGGCAAAGGGGGGGTTATTCAGAGCGGGCTCAATGGACAACGGGGATGGAATAGCTGTTGGGTGGTTAGGACATCCTATCTTTAGAGATAAAGAGGGGCGCGAACTTTTTGTACGTCGTATGCCTACTTTTTTTGAAACATTTCCGGTTGTTTTGGTAGACGGAGACGGAATTGTTAGAGCCGATGTTCCTTTTAGAAGGGCGGAATCAAAATATAGTGTCGAACAAGTAGGTGTAACTGTCGAGTTCTATGGCGGCGAACTCAACGGAGTCAGTTATAGCGATCCCGCTACTGTGAAAAAATATGCTAGACGTGCTCAATTGGGTGAGATTTTTGAATTAGATCGTGCTACTTTGAAATCCGATGGTGTTTTTCGTAGCAGTCCACGGGGTTGGTTTACTTTTGGACATGCTTCGTTTGCTTTGCTCTTCTTCTTCGGACACATTTGGCATGGTGCTAGAACCTTGTTTCGAGATGTTTTTGCTGGTATTGATCCAGATTTAGATGCTCAAGTGGAATTTGGAGCATTCCAAAAACTTGGAGATCCAACTACAAGAAGACAAGTAGTCTGATACAATATGCTTTGTTACTTGTTACTTTTCATTTTTATTTTCTTTTTGTGATTTTTAGATGGGGTACCAGATAAATCTTGATTTGAATCACTGCCTTTTCTTTGACTCTTGTTCTTTATTTATCCGGGAGACGATCCCAAATAAACAGGTATGGAAGCTATAATTGTAAACCACGATCGAATCTATGGAAGCATTGGTTTATACATTCCTTTTAGTCTCAACTCTAGGAATAATTTTTTTCGCTATCTTTTTTCGAGATCCGCCTAAAGTTCCAACTAAAAAGGTGAAATGATTTGTCATTATCTCAATTGAAGTACGGATCCTCCCAATATTGGGAGGATCCGTACTTCAACTAGTCCCCGTGTTCCTCGAATGGATCTCTTAGTTGTTGAGAGGGTTGCCCAAAAGCAGTATATAAGGCGTACCCAGTAAAACTTACAAGTAAACCAGATAAAAAGATGGCAACTAGGGTTGCTGTTTCCATGATTATATAGTTTTAAGACATTATAAAGTTTTAAGACCACAATGGATCTATGATAAGATCATTTATTTACAACGGAATGGTATACAAAGTCAACAGATCTTACTGAATATAAAATATTATGGCTACACAAACCGTTGAAGGTAGTTCTAGATCTGGCCGCCCAAAACGAACTAATGCGGGGAGTTTATTGAAACCATTGAATTCAGAATATGGTAAAGTAGCTCCTGGGTGGGGAACTACTCCTTTGATGGGTCTCGCAATGGCTCTATTCGCGATATTCCTATCTATTATTTTGGAGATTTATAATTCTTCCATTTTACTGGATGGAATTTCAATGAATTAGATTCACAAGAACCATTAACTGGCTTTTTCAATACAAAGTGAAGCGTTTAGGTTTCTGATTTTTATCCCATTCTATTTTGGTAGTTTGACCGTGGAATTTCTTTGTTTCTGTATTTCCGGAATATGAGTGTGTGACTTGGTATAAATGATCCTATGGATAGTACAGAGAATCGGTCTGTCATCTTGATAGAGATGGTTTTACTTCGTCGGATATTCATTCTAGTATCTGGAGCACGGAATATATGAAATAGATTACTATTAGAACTATGATTCATACTTAATAGTCAGACCTCGTGTCCGGACTTCAAAAAATTTTTTCAAAGAGTTAGAAGTTATAAATAGAAATATTTTGATTCTTTCAAACTTTCGTTTATGCTTATTTTGATCAAAGGACAAAACAAAGGTTTCTTTGGTTTGGATTTTTAGTCATTATATCTATTCATTGAATAAGTGATGATCCAATGGTTCTTACTCAGGGAATTTTGGGACTTAGACTTAGTTTGAAAGGGTTTTATTGAATCATCGTGGTTTTAGTATGAATCTGAGGTTTTAATCAATTCATAGGGTCTTAACAAGAGAATTCCTATCAATAATAAAGAAAACAGCAGTAAAGCCGCATTACACATAAATAACACCAAAGAAAATAGGTAAATAGAAGATTCAAGAGGCCTATAACGATCAATATATAGACGAATGAGCCGACTTGATTTTTTGGCATTATAACCACAAAGAAGAGCTTTCGGATTTTTATTCTTTAGTATCTTCAAAAAAAAATTGAATCATAAATCATAGAATTAATAAATTTCAAACTTTATATTACACACATCCGTTAGAACTAGTATTTGGGTGTTTCTGTTTGAGCCGTACGAGATGAAATTTTCATATACGGTTCTCCGGGGGGGTCCCCTTGATTTACCTATCTCAATAAAATCTATGATTGGTTCGAAGAACGTCTTGAGATTCAGGCAATTGCCGATGATATAACTAGTAAATATGTTCCTCCTCACGTCAACATATTTTATTGTCTAGGGGGAATTACGCTTACTTGTTTTTTGGTACAAGTAGCTACCGGGTTTGCTATGACTTTTTATTATCGTCCGACCGTTACGGAGGCCTTTGCTTCTGTTCAATATATAATGACTGAAGCTAATTTTGGTTGGTTAATCCGATCAGTTCATCGATGGTCGGCAAGTATGATGGTCCTAATGATGATCCTGCACGTATTTCGCGTGTATCTCACCGGCGGCTTTAAAAAACCTCGTGAATTGACTTGGGTTACAGGTGTGGTTTTGGGTGTATTGACCGCATCTTTTGGTGTAACTGGTTATTCCTTACCTCGGGACCAAATTGGTTATTGGGCAGTAAAAATTGTAACAGGCGTACCAGACGCTATTCCTGTAATAGGCTCGCCTCTGGTAGAGTTATTACGCGGAAGTGCTAGTGTAGGACAATCCACTTTGACTCGTTTTTATAGTTTACACACTTTTGTATTACCTCTTCTTACCGCCGTATTTATGTTAATGCACTTCCCAATGATACGTAAGCAAGGTATTTCTGGTCCTTTATAAAGAATATATACCATCGTGTAATCAATCATCTATCACTTGGGGTAGGAACACTAGTATTTCATTGCTACAA